ATTCCTAAGATAACACGTAATTAGTCTCCGTTCTATTAATTGAATTGCAATTAAACTAGGCCCACCCTTTTATTTCTATTTATACTACTACTAAAATAAAAGGGTGGGCCGACTACAAATATTCTATTGCACGTATTTTGGATAATAAATACATATTTTATATCTCTAGATATCGCAGATTTGTCTTCAAAAATCTAAGACTCAAGTGTTTCTATTGTTGTCTTGGATCCACAATGAAACCTATGGATCCTTCGGATTGGTCTATTCTTTCGAAGTATCATAAACCTTTCGACCCATCCTGCATTTTGTCTTTTTTGTTCCATGTTGTAATAGAACCAAAAATTCTTACTTTAGTTATTAGACGAGATTTTAGGAAAAGATTCTTTCTAGGTTCTAGGAAAGAAAAAATCTTTCTTTTTTGTTGTTCGATGCGAAGACACAGGAAAAAACTCTTTATCATTCTGTTTCGAATGAAAGGAATTTGATCCTATTCATATCATAGTGAAGTCTTACCCCCAGATTCCCACAAAAAAAAGAAAAGAGAATCCTTTTTCACACTTCTTGTTAGTAGTGATTGTTTAGTCGGATAAGAACTAATAGCTAATTGGAATATATGTCAATATATTCAAATTCACGCTAGAATAATTGACAGATATAAAAATGGACAATAGAATACTTGACAAAGATTCGAATTGAGGATATGGTCAATTGATCTTGACAAAGATTTGAATTGACCATATAATAATAATTGAATCTTGACAAAGATTCGAATTGACCGTATAATAATAATTGAATCTTGACAAAGATTCGAATTGAGGATATGATCAATTCCAATTGATACTGCTTGACGGGGATTCGAATTGACGGTATACTGAAGAATTAAGGAATTATGTATCATAGTCCCAATGACTATAACTACGATTCCACATTTCCACAGCAAAGTGAGAAGTTTCGGTATACTGAAGAATTAAGCAATTATGTATCACAGTGCCAATCACTATAACTAGACTTCCATACTTAACTTACGTTTCCATACTTAACTTACGTTTCCACATCAAAGTGAGCTATAACTATTCATCATTTTACAGGAAGGGAGTCTTATTTTATGACCATTCAATGTAAAGAATTAACAAGCGAGTTTGAAGTTATAAGAAAATCGGCGGACAATCTTTTGACTATTGAAAATAGTACTGAAGATTCGAGTAGTAGGGCTGAAAACCTTAATAAAGGTCTTGAAATCGGGGGGGACACTGGTGATTTGACTAGATCTAACGATCTCGATTCAAGTCAAAAATATCGACATTTGTGGGTTCTATGCGAAAATTGTTATAACTTAAATTATAAGCAAGTTGTAAAATTAAAAATTTGTGAATCTTGCGAATATCACTTGAAAATGAGTAGTTCAGAAAGAATCGAAAGTTCGATTGATTCCGACACCTGGGATTCTATGGACGAAAATTTGGTGTCTCGCGATCTCGAGGAGGAGCTTCGAGATTTTCTTAGTCAAAAAGAAGAAGAAGAAAAGAAAAAGAATTGGAAGCCAATAAAGCACATTCTAACGGAAATTGATTGTCTGATTCGCCTAATCGCGGACTTGTATTTGGAGTCGATTCAAAAAGTACTTGGGGATATGTGGATCGAAAGACTGAGAAGTGACCTATTATATGCAGTTTTACAGAAGTTGCGAAAAAAGAAAAATGAATATATGAAAATTATTATAGATTATCATTTTGATCGGTCCAAATGGTTGATGTGGAATGAGGATTTTTCTGATATCATCAGGGATTTGAAGTTCATAAATCAGCTACCGAAGTTGGGGTTGGAGTGGGCGGCTCGTGGATTGGATGAGGATGAAATCGCGGAGCAACTTTATTTGGTTTCGGGTACATTCCATTCATCTAGGTTTATTGAGGAAGAACCTTATTTGGATTCGGATAAATCCAATTCGGATGAATTGCATTCGGATGAATTGAATTCAGATGAATTGGATTTGGATGAATTGAATTCAGATGAATTGGATTCGGATAAATCCAATTCGAATGAATTGCATTCGGATGAATTGCATTCGGATAAATCCAATTCGGATGAATTGCATTCGGATGAATTGCATTCGGATGAATTGCATTCAGATGAATTGGATTCGGATGAATTCAATGAGGAACCTTATGAAGATTATATTGATTCTTATCAAACAAAGACGGGATTAACGGAGGCTGTTCAAACAGGCATAGGTCGACTAAATGATATTCCTGTAGCAATTGGGGTTATGGATTTTGAGTTTATCGGAGGTAGTATGGGATCCTTAGTTGGGGATAAAATCACCCGTTTAATTGAGTACGCTACCAACCAATCTCTACCTCTTATTATAGTGTGTGCTTCGGGGGGGGCACGCATGCAAGAAGGGAGTTTGAGCTTGATGCAAATGGCCAAAATATCCTCTGCCTTATATGATTTTCAATCAAAGGAAAAGTTATTTTTTGTACCAATTCTTTCATCCCCTACTACCGGTGGGGTAACGGCTAGTTTTGGCATGTTGGGAGATATCATTATTGCCGAACCCAACGCCTACATTGCATTTGCGGGTAAAAGAGTAATTGAAGAACTCTTGAAGATAACAGTACCGGAAGGTTCACAAGAGACTGAAAATTTATTCGAGAAGGGCTTATTCGACCTAATCGTACCGCGTAATCTTTTAAAAACCGTTCTTAGTGAATTATTGCAGTTCCACGGCTTCTTTCCTTTGAAGTCAAATTCTACTCACCTAGAGTACGCTAAGTTCAACTAGTTGATTTAATTAGTGGATTTGTAGGAAACAAGTAGTTAGTTTATCAGAATTGAAGTAAAAAAGAAATAAAAAATTGTCATACATATCTTTCACGAATAAGTCCATCTATTTAGTTCTTAATTTCTTGGACTTATTCTATTTCTATATATCCGCTTTAGATACTTATATCTCTACTACGAATTTAAAAATTCGTAATAATTAGAATTAAGAGTTTTAATTATTATAAATCTAAAATATTCAAAAAAAAAAAATAACAGGTGCAAATAGTCAATCGAGGTACTCCATTTTATGACAACTTTCCATTTTCCCTCTATTTTTGTGCCTTTAGTAGGCTTAGTATTTCCGGCACTTGCAATGGCTTCTTTATTTCTTCATGTTCAAAAAAACAAGATTGTTTAGATCCGGGGGTTCATCCTTTTTTTGGAAACTAAGATTTGGAGCATAACACAGATCTTTTTGGGGGAAATAGGGTCTAAAATATTTTTTCTGCCGAAAAAGTTCTTATGTCTGCAGAAAATGATCTATAGGTAGATTAATTCTAGCTAGTTTCAAATAGATCAGGATCATTTGATGACTAAAATGTGTAAAGTTGGTGGATCTAGGTGTATATCGATATATATATTTGGATCATATGTATGGGGGGTATGTTATTATTATTTTAGATTGAACCAATTTCATGAATTATTCCTTACTACTACTACTTATAAATAAATGGTTCATCTCAAACTAGTACTAGTTCACATCAAACTAGTACTAGTTTCTGAGAGTTCCTTCGTAAACAGCAAAGGAAAGTTAAAATAATTTGGGGTATTCTCCCAAATTTCAATAATTTCAATAAAATAAAATAAACTATGAGTTGGCGATCAGAACATGTATGGATAGAAGTTAGAACAGGATCTCGAAAACTAAGTAATTTTTTCTGGGCCCTTGTCGTTTTTTTAGGTTCATTAGGATTCTTAGTGGTTGGAACTTCTAGTTATCTTGGTAAAAATTTGATATCTTTTTTTCCGTCTCAGCAAATCCTTTTTTTTCCACAAGGGATCGTGATGTCTTTCTACGGGATTGCGGGTCTCTTTATTAGTTCTTATTTGTGGTGCACAATTTCCTTGAATGTAGGTAGTGGTTATGATCGATTCGATAGAAAGAAAGGAAGGGGTTGTATTTTTCGTTGGGGATTCCCTGGAAAAAACCGTCGCATATTCCTTCGATTCCGTCTAAAGGATATTCAATCCATTAGACTAGAAGTCAAAGAGGGTATTTCTGCTCGCTGTATCCTTTTTCTAAATATTAGAGGCCGGGGGACTATTCCGTTGACCCGGGCTGATGAGAATTTGACTCCACGACAAATGGAAGAAAAAGCCGCGGAATTGGCCCTTTTCTTGCGCGTACCAATTGAAATCTTTTGAGAAAAAAAAAAAAGAATTGGGCTGAAGAAGGAATGCTTTCTCAGCAAGAGGAAAAAATACAAGAATCTTTTTTCTATAATCTATAAGATAACTTAACTGAAGTTTCACCTGAACGTTTAGTCGAGTCAAAGCCGGCCTATATTCTCTGGAATAACTATAAAACAAAACTCTTTTTTCTTATTTCTTCATTTTTCTTATTTCTTCATTTGAATTTGAATCGAAGTCTTAGTCTATTTCTGTATTCTCTCTAGATATTGAAACAAAATCACAAAAAATAGATTTGATACCTTGTCTAGAACTCACGTGTGAAAAAACTATTAGATCACAGAGAGTCAACGGGGTTCATTAACAATTCACAGATGAAAAATGGCAAAAAAGAAAACACCTACCCCCCTTTTGTATCTTGCATCTATAGTCTTTTTGCCTTGGGGGATTTCTCTCTCATTTATGAAAAGTATGGAATCTTGGATTACTAATTGGTCGAATACTGGTCAATCCGAAATTTTTTGGAATGATATTCAAAAAAAAAATCTTCTAGAAAAGTTCATAGAATTAGAAGAAATCCTGCTCTTAGACGAAATTTTCAAGGAATACTCGGAGACACATCTACAAAAGCTTTCTATAGGAATCCAAAAAGAAACGATTCAATTAATCACGATACACAACGAAGATCGTATCCATATGATTTTCCACTTATCAACAAATATAATCTGTTTTGTTATTCTAAGCGGCTATTCTATTTTAGGTAATGAAGAACTTGTTATTCTTAACTCTTGGACTCAGGAATTCCTATATAACTTAAGTGATACAATAAAAGCTTTTTTGATTCTTTTAATAACGGATTTATGTATCGGATTTCATTCACCCCACGGGTGGGAGCTAATGATTAGTTCTGTCTACAAAGATTTTGGATTTGTTCATAATGATCAAATTATATCTGGTCTTGTTTCCACCTTTCCAGTTATTCTGGATACTATTTTTAAATATTGGATTTTCCGTTATTTAAATCGTGTATCTCCGTCACTGGTAGTTATTTATCATTCAATGAATGATTGACAAATGATCCACCAATAGTAATCTCTAATCCAAAAACCTTCTATCCGGTGGATTTTCCATCCCAGAGTATTTCAGTCAAATTCTAGAAAATAGCAGAATCATGGATAGGGCCCTGTACTAGCGACCTATCCCAACTTATTGTAGAAATTTTCGGATCAATGATTAGACTATGCAAACTCAAAATACTTTTGCTTGGATAAAGGAACAGATTTCTCGATCTATTTCCGTATCGCTCATGATATGTATCATCACCCATACGTCGATTGCAAGTGCATATCCCATTTTTGCACAGCAGGGTTATGAAAATCCACGAGAGGCGACCGGGCGTATTGTATGTGCGAATTGCCATTTAGCTAACAAACCAGTAGATATTGAGGTTCCACAAGCAGTACTTCCGGATACTGTATTTGAAGCAGTTGTTCGAATTCCTTATGATAAACAAGTGAAACAAGTTCTTGCTAATGGTAAGAAGGGCGGTTTGAATGTAGGGGCTGTTCTTATTTTACCGGAGGGTTTTGAGTTAGCTCCTTCCGACCGTATTTCTCCAGAGATGAAAGAAAAGATAGGAAATTTGTCTTTTCTGAACTACCGCCCTGCTAAAAAAAATATTCTTGTGATAGGGCCTGTCCCCGGTCAGAAATATAGTGAAATCACCTTTCCTATTCTTTCTCCCGACCCCGCTACTAAGAAAGATGTTCACTTCTTAAAATATCCTATATACGTAGGGGGGAATAGGGGAAGGGGTCAGATTTATCCCGACGGAAGCAAGAGTAACAATACAGTTTATAATGCGACGGGAGCGGGTATAGTAAGTAAAATCATACGAAAAGAAAAGGGAGGATATGAAATATCCATCACTGATCCGTCGGATGGACGTCAAGTGGTTGATATTATCCCTCCAGGACCGGAACTTCTTGTTTCCGAGGGTGAATCCATCAAATTGGATCAACCATTAACCAGTAATCCAAATGTTGGTGGATTTGGTCAGGGAGATGCCGAAATAGTACTTCAAGATCCATTACGTGTACAAGGTCTTTTGTTCTTCTTGGGATCTGTTGTTTTGGCACAAATCTTTTTGGTTCTTAAAAAGAAACAGTTTGAGAAAGTTCAATTGGCCGAAATGAATTTCTAGACTCGCGAATTTATCAACATCAAGGTCGTAAAAAGAACTCGATTCTTGTTGTCGATTATGTATGAAAAAAAAAAATGAAATTATGAAAAACCTTTTATTTACTTTATGATTTTTTTTTAGCCAAATTGCATTAGTACGACTATGTGATTTTTGTTTTTGCTAGATTTCAATGGGAGGCATTTGATTCGATTTCAACTAGAATCCAATTGGTATAGATATTCGTATAATAAACGGGTAATAGAACGAACTCGAAATGCGGGAAACAAAAAAGTCTAGGGGGATTATTCGTCTTCCTACTCTTTGGACACAAGAAAAGGAATTTTCTCTACCCTTTTCTTGTGTCCAAAGATTAATAATTTTGGATCCTGTTCGTCAAAAATTCCTAGTCTTGGTGGCGGTTTTCCAGATGTATCAGAACTTTTTTTTTTTTTTACGTACAATTACATTACAATAGAGTAGTGGACAAAAAAAAGGGGGAAGTTCATTTTATGAATGAAATTCTATTAATTAAATTAAATAGAACTTATTCATCAATGAACTTTCCATTTTTCTGAGATACTCAAATAAAAATAAAAAAAACTCAATATAAATGGAGTAAGAGTATAGAAAGTATTTGTCCGATATCAAATCTACATAAATATATTGATTCCGGGTAATTTGCGTAATTTTCCCTTTCGTCTAACTTGGAAAAGATCCATAGATACTATCAAGATCAAAGAACGGGTATTTTGAATCAATCAATAAAGTTCATTTTTCAAAAGCACCAGAGAATGGGCTTTTTTAAAACAACCTAAAAAGAAATCCGCCTTGCCATTTACACTACACGAAAAAAATCTGATTCTTAAGAACCCAACGGGCCCTTCCCCTCGAATCAGACAAAGAAAGAAGGGAATCCCGTCAAGTTCCTACGCTTTCATGTCTACAACTCAATTCATCCGATTACTACAGAGATGAACCTAATCCGGAATATGAACCATAAAAGAAAATACCTATTAAACCGATCACAAGAATACCAGTTACAGTACCTATTATCCAAAGAGGAATCCTTCCAGTAGTATCGGCCATTTACTCCACTTCCCTCCAATTTAATTTCATCAAATAGTCGTGCTATAGACATAAAC